CCTATTGATAAATCTCTAACTTTAGGTCTTTTTCAAATTGATTCCACCGTGAAATAAAATATCACAACGTATCTTTCTAGGGAAGTGAATCTTCCCTAGATACGTTTATTCCAGTTAATTCTGAATCTATATTTAATATAATATACGGATCGTGCTGAATAAATTTAAGCAAAAAAAAAAAGATGAAATCATTCCAATTCCAATGGACTTCAACAAATAAAAAACTTATTCTTAGGTAAATCAATTACGAAATGTTTTTGTATAATGACCAATATCTGTTTTACATCTTCTATGCGAAAATGTTCCATTTTCATAAGATCTTCTTGACTCTTATTCAAAAGGTCTAATAATGTATGTATATTGGACCTTTTGAGGCAATTATAGGTCCTCGAAGGCAATTCTAATTGGTCAATAAAAAAACATTTCAATTCGATTTCTTTTTTTTTTCTTAGTTTATCCAATCCATCATGAAAAGTGAAAAAGGGTAAAGTAACCCTATTTTGATTATCCTCTACATTTTTATCTTGTTCTTCTGCATGTAGAAACGGAATAAATAAATCAATCAAATTACGGGAGGCTTCGTAAAGTGCTTCTTTAGGAGTTAAACTTCCATTCGTCCATATTTCGAGAAAAAGTATCTCTTGTTTTTCATTCCCATTACTATAAGAATGAATACTATGATTTGCATTTCGAACAGGCATGAATACAGCATTTATTGGATAACTTCCTTCTTCAGCGTTATTTGGTGTTTTCATACGATATCCTCGATTACTCTCGATTTGTAATCCAATACAAAAATCAATTGGTTCCGTCAGGCTAGCTATATGCTGTGTAGTATCAACGATTTCCACAGAAGGTGGTGAGATGATGTCTTGAGCAGTTACATATCCAGGACCCTTGACGCAAATAGATGCGTCGCGAGTTCCATACAGATTACTTTTCAATACAATTTCTTTCAAATTCATTAAAATTTCATGTACGGATTCTTCAATACCTTCTATGGTAGAATATTCATGTGGTATCTTTTCAGATTTTGCGCGTGTAATACATGTTCCTTCTATTTCTCCAAGCAAAGCCCTTCGCATCGCAATGCCTATTGTATCAGCTTGACCTTTCATAAGCGGAGACAGAATAAAACGTCCATAATAAAAACGCTTACTGTCTTCTCTTGATTCAACACACTTCCACTGTAGTGTCCGAGTAGATACTGCTACTTCTTCTCGAAACATAGTCATATTATTTGATCCGATCATTTAATCATTTCTTTCTCTTGAAATTCGTTCAATTCTCAATTCTTATTTCTATATACGCCTTTTTTTAGGAGGCCTACACCCATTATGTGGCATAGGGGTTACGTCTCTGACAAAACTTAATAGTATACCACTTCTACGAATGGCTCGTAGTGCTGCATCTCTTCCAAGACCAGGACCCTTTATCATAACTTCTGCTCGTTGCATACCCTGATCTACTACTGTACGAATAGCGTTTGCGGCTGCGGTTTGGGCAGCAAACGGCGTCCCTCTTCTTGTGCCCTTGAAGCCGCAAGTACCGGCGGAGGACCAAGAAACAACCCGACCCCGTATATCTGTGATTGTTACAATGGTATTGTTGAAACTTGCTTGAACATGAATAACCCCTTTTGGTATTCGACGTCCAGTCTTACGTGAACTAATGCGCCCACTCCTACGTGAGCCAATTCTTGTTATGGTTTTTGTCATATTTTATCATCTCCTAAATATGAGTCAGAAATATACGTATATTTTATTTTCATGTAAAAATGGGTCCTTTATTTGTTTGTGTATTGAGTCCTTTGGAGAGTCTCTTAAAAAAAAATTATCCCTGTCTCTGTTTATGCCTCGGGTTGAAACAAATTACTATAATTCGTCCCCGCCTGCGGATCAGTCGACATTTTTCACAAATTTTACGAACGGACGCCCTAATTTTCATATTTGTTTCTCCTTAATTTTTTTTTTATTTTGAATCTACTCCTTCGAAGAAAAGAAAATAAGTCTCTTGAAATTTTTAACCTCCGATTGTATCCGAACGAGAGGAATGTTGAAAAGTCACTACGAACCCGAAACATACCATTGGAAAGTGATTCAGTAATTAAACCTTCATGAATCCATTTTTGTTCTTTCATTCCAGGTAACCCCTTTTATTATCAACTCATGGAGTAGGAGTGATATTAGACAACCCTTCCTCTTTTTTCAAAAAAAAAATAGGAAGTTTTCCTACGGATGCAATTCGTAGATCATAAAGATCACCATATATATAACAAAATTTCTCCCCCGATTCCTTCTAGTCGAGCCTCTCGGTCTGTCATTATACCTCGAGAAGTCGAAAGAATTACAATACCCATTCCTCCTAAAATCCTAGGAATTCGTTGATGGTTGGAATAGATTCGTAGGCCGGGTCGGCTGATACGTTTTAAAACAGTTCTATATGGCCCTTTTCTATTCCTTCTATGTCGCAGAGTTGAAACCAAGAAATATTTCTTGCTTACTCGATGTTTTCTCACATTTTCGATAAAGCCTTCGCGTAGAAGTATTTTAACAATGTTTTCAGTGATATTTGTAGATGCTATTCGAACCGTTCCTTTTTTATCCATGTCAGCATTTCGTATAGAAGTTATTATTTCGGCAATAGTGTCCCTACCCATGATGAACTATAATTATTGGTGCCTCCGGGTTTTTATATAATCAGCATGCTCTACTCTTTTTTTTTCATGAATTATTAAAGGTATATGCGTGAGAAACAATCTACTAATGCATTCTACTAATTAATGGAATCTAATTCAGTTCAGATATCTTACTATGAACCTCCCTTTTTTTATGTTTTATTATGTTTTCATCTATTAGTATTTATTTAGAATCTATTTATAATACCTCAGGAGCTAATGAGACTATTTTAGTAAAATTCAACTGTCTCAATTCCCGAGCGATCGCACCAAAAACTCGAGTTCCTTTGGGATTTCCTTCTTGATCAATGACAACTGCTGCATTGTCATCATATTGTATTATCATACCATTGTCACGTTTGAGTTCTTTACATGTACGTACAATTACAGCTCTGATCACTTCTGATCTTTGTAGAGGCATATTGGGAACTGCTTCTTTGATTACAGCAACAATAACGTCACCAATATGAGCATATCGGCGATTACTAGCTCCTATGATTCGAATACACATTAATTCTCTAGCCCCGCTGTTGTCCGCTACATTTAAATAGGTCTGAGGTTGAATCATATCATTCTTATTATTTTTCTCTTTTTTCTTTCAATGCTAACTAACTAAAGGGCGAAGAAAAAAAGAAGAAAGATTGTTTGTCCAGAAATAAAAAAACTGCGGTTTTTTCATCACAAGGCCCCTTTCCTTTCGTTCCATATCCCTATCCCGCAATAACGAATTGAGTTCGTATAGGCATTTTGGACGCAGCTATAGAAATAGCTTCTCTGGCTACAATTTCTGATACTCCACCCATTTCATAAAGTATTCGACCCGGTTTAACGACGGATACCCAATATTCGGGAGATCCTTTCCCCGAACCCATACGTGTTTCGGTAGGCCTTACTGTAACAGGTTTGTCTGGAAATATACGTACCCATATTTTTCCACCACGACGCGCATATCGTGCCATGGCTCGTCGCCCCGCTTCTATTTGTCTAGATGTGATCCAAGCGGGTTCAAGTGCCTGAAGGGCGTATCCGCCGAAACAAATTCGATTGCCTCGATAAGATATTCCCTTCATTCTTCCTCTATGTTGTTTACGAAATCTGGTTCTTTTGGGGTTATAGTTGATGGTTGTTTCTCAATGCCATCTCTACTGCAGAACTGGACATGAGAGTTTCTTCTCATCCAGCTCCTCGCGAATGAAACGATTAAATAATATTGTATATATTTTGAATTGAATGAATAATGAATCATGGAATTTTTTGAGATATAATCTGTCACGTACACGTAGGAATAAAATAAAATAAAATGATAAATTCCATTTTATAATTAATGAATCTTCATTTATTTTTACCTTTATTTTATTTATTTTTATTGAATTGCCCAAAACTTAGCAATCCAGTAAGGCTTTCGCGGGCGAATATTTGCTCTTTCAACATCCCTTTCATTCGTAGGGGCGTTCCATGACCTATCAGAATAAATGAATTGGTTCTTGGCTCGTTCCGCCATCCCACCCAATGAATCATTAGGATTCGTTTTCAAGGGAATCTTCCTCAGTCACAGGTTCTGTCGTTCCCATCGCTTCTCGATTAATGACTAGGCCCGAACTCTGCAATGGAGCTCCTAATAAAATTTGTTCCTGAATCAATCTTCTCAGTCTTTATTGACTCGGCGCTCTTTATTCTTTTTTATTTTTCGTATAAATTGTATTCATATTCATCGAATCTAATTATTAATTATGGACGAATACATTAATGCTTTATTACATTGCCTTTTATAAGATAGTTCATAGACCATACATATTGGAATCATATATCATTGCTATTCTTTTTCTTTCTTTCTCTCACCCCTCCATTTATCCATATCCCTTTGTTTTTGCTTCACAACCTTATAGATTGATTTTTCTTTTATGTAAAAAAAAATGCTTCAGTTGCTACAACAATATGATCAATACATCATATAGCGACTGGTTCCTTGGATCCAGATAATACGAAGCAATGAGCTGGTTATTAGTTATATAGTTATTAGTTCATACTAGGGGATGGCCCTTTGTTTTTTAATCCTAACCTAACTCTAAATAAAAAACCAACGAGTCACACACTAAGCATAGCAATTATATGGAGATGGAGTCAATCGAATTGTTATTCAACCCTATAGAATTAAGAATTCGAAAAAATTCTCATTTTTTTGATTGAACGGAAAAAAATGAACGAGTTTGTGATTTTTTATTCAATTGCCGGATGGATGGAACAGAAAGACAACGAAAGGCCCATTATTCCTCGTCTGCAAATATCCAAATTTTGATTCCTAATGCCCCATAGATAGTTCGAA